CCTAAACTTTCTATTTCGATGAACCGGTTCTTACCAGAATTATATATGGACAATGAGGAACAACGGACCTCCCCCTTTTTTTGTTTTATTTGTTTCTCCTTTTACTTTACTGTTCAAAGAGAAAGTCGTTCTGTTATTAAGTAAATACGCACTTTCTATGGGAAACAACATAGACATAGTGATTGTCCAACGAGATACTACGCATAATACTTGCCCAAGGCAAGTCACATATTGCGCACTTACCCCTTGTTTTATTATTTTATAAATTTTATTTCCATTTATGCTTTATCGACTCGTTTCATATCATGGTTCAAGCGTTAAAAATCGGTGGGGTTTACTACTCCTTTTCGAAATCCGAAGAAGTTCCCATAGAATTCCTTGAATCATCTGTCAACGGCTCAATCAATTACTTCTTCGGAATGCCAAAAAAAAGATTACTTGGTTTTCTTTTATTAAGATATGCCTATACCATTTTCCTTCATTGATTTGATTCTTTCGATGGATAGCGGGATTCATATTGGAAATAATCATAAATCTAGGAATTAGAACCGTAAGAGTTGCCTTTCTATTTTTTCAGATTGATTGGAATCAATACAAATTAAATAGATGAAGCAAAGAAATAGAATTGGGGTACTATGTACATTACATATATGTAATTGATATCTACATATATGAATATGAAGATACATATTTTAGATTGATCTATATCAAGCCTCTATCTTTATAGAGTACAACTTTATACACTACAATAACACTAATAAATAGTATGGTAGAAAGATTCATATATTTCTTTCTACCATACTATCGGATCTCATAGAATACTGCTGATTCTAGTCCGCTCATTTTATTTAAGACGTGAAATTGGAATCTGATTTCTTCAATCATTGATAAGAACTAAGGAGTCAAGTTTCATTCAAATTAATCATTTTGACTGACTGTTTTTACATATATGATAAGTAAAAAGGCAGTAGGAACTAGAATGAACAGTGCAGTAGCAATAAATGCGAGAATATTTACTTCCATAATCTCATCGTTTTTTTTTTACTTCGCAATAACTCGGGATTTAATCCCATAGAGATGATAAATCTTTCGCCTGTAAATTCAATGGGATGAATTACATCTCGATGATATTGAATCGTATCAATATCATGAATAACAATACCTGAGCTATCAAATCGATTCATCGTCGAGAATTGAATAGTATAACATAGGAAGATCATTTCTCCATACCGAATCAAAAATTGGATTCCTGATCCAATCAAGAATTCCTTTATTTATCATTCTTTTCCACTCTTTCTTTCTTTTCTATAACCTACCGCTTTCCTTGTACAAGTATCATTTGACCGCTTTTCCACTTCCATTGGTTACAAACCCAAACAAACAATAGAAGTAAGGACCGAGTTAAGTTCTAAACTCCTTTTTTTTTAATGATCTAATTTTCTTGTACGACAAAGAAGTGTGATAAAGATGAGTCCGGGTATAAAAGATCTAATATTCCATCAAATTCACTATTTTAGAGTTTGTTATTTCTTCGATGGGACCTTTACCTTAGGAAGGAAAAAAAAAATGATTCATTCCCTTGCTAAGAGGGGCGGGATCCTTGTTTGATCTTTCTTTTATTAATATACTTTTCCTTGGATTAGGACTGGGACGCATATATCAAAAGTTAAGTGTGCAATTTGAATTTGAAACAATTTATCTAATTCAAATTAGTAATTGAGGTTACACACAATCGGAACCAGAAAAAGAGATAGGTTTAATCTGAAATATATCAGGGTAAATTCATTTTGTAGCGTACAATAAAGGAATTCCATTTGTGTATGTGCTCCCAGGAAACAGAGGGTATTCTATTCCATTACACGGATCGGGTCGAAAAAGTCCGACCCAGTACGGTATCTATTGGAATTCTGAATACGATGCTCCCAATAATTGTACTAATCCACATATTTCTCTCTCCCATCAATCGGTACTAGTTGAAGTAATAGAAATTCCCGGATTTGTTTGATGAGAAATGCGAAACGAAAAAGCAAAAAAAAGAAATAAGAATCTCCGTTGGGAACGAAATTCTGCTCCTTATCCCCCTTTTCACAGAAAATGTAGAGATGAATTGAGTATTTATTGGATCCGTCGGGACTGACGGGGCTCGAACCCGCAGCTTCCGCCTTGACAGGGCGGTGCTCTGACCAATTGAACTACAATCCCAGGGAAATTAGGTGTATAGCATACATATTCTTATGATCTCATTCAAACCATTTCTATTTAGAATCGCCGTGTTGTAACATAGATGCAAGTGATCTATTGATAGCCACATGGATACGCACTTTAGTGAGAGCGGCATGGATTATCCTTTCGTTATTGTTAAATCGATTGATAATCAATCTTTCAATAAAAAAAAGTCTTTGTTTTTTCCTTACTCTTTTCCTTAGACTTTATACTTACAGATCCTGATATGAATCTAGATCATTAGCAAGATCGGAATTTGCGGGAACAAAATAAATAG